GCCCGCCTCTATCAACAAATAAGAGTGCTACTTTTGCCTTTCGCGAATTTCGGGGAAGGCAAAAATTTGCATCCTCGCCTTATACTTACCTTATACTTATCTATATAGTGTATATAGAAGTCTTGCATCCTTCTATAATTTACTGAGAATGGTCATTCTTACTAAATAATCCCCGTTGGATCATTCAGATAGTTCATGTAGAAAGCTAAAAAAAGGAAGCCCATTTAGTTAGTTCTCTCCTCTTTGCACTTATTCTATACTAAATTATTATATATATATTCACTTATATTATATTCGAGTCTAATTTATTAGAAATAGAATTATTCTACCTTATATAACAATTATAACAATATATAACAGGTACAAATATTAAATCGAGGTATCCATTCTATGACAACTCTCAACTTACCCTCTATTTTGGTGCCCTTAGTGGGCCTAGTTTTTCCGGCAATGGCAATGGCTTCTTTATTTCTTCATATTCAAAAAAACAAGATTTTTTAGATCCGATGGGCCGAAATCTCATTGACTTTTTTTTTTTCAAGACTTAGATTTAGATCATAACACGGATATCTATTTAGTATAATATGATATTAAGGTAAGGATGATATTAAGGTAAGGTGTGCCTTCCTCCGAAGACTCCTAAAGATTCACATTAGAATAAGGCTAGTTGATGAGAGTTCCTTCGGAAACAAAAAGAGTAAAGTCAAATTTATTTTGTTTATTCTTTCACTTCCAATAAAATACAACTGGATCTAGTATGAGTTGGCGATCAGAACATATATGGATAGAACTTATAACAGGATCTCGAAAAATAAGTAATTTCGGTTGGGCCTGTATCCTTTTTTTAGGTTCCGTAGGATTTTTATTAGTTGGAACTTCCAGTTATCTTGGTAGGAATTTGATAGCCTTATTTCCATATCAGCAAATCTCTTTTTTTCCACAAGGGATCGTGATGTCTTTTTATGGTATCGCGGGTCTCTTTATTAGTTCCTATTTGTGGTGCACAATTGCGTGGAATGTGGGTAGTGGTTATGATCGATTCGATAGAAAAGGGGGAATAGTGTGTATTTTTCGTTGGGGGTTTCCTGGAAAGAATCGTCGCATTTTCCTCCGATTCCTTATGAAAGATATTCAGTCGATAAGAATAGAAGTTAAAGAGGGTATTTCTGCCCGCCGTGTTCTTTATATGGAAATACGTGGCCAGGGGGACATTCCCTTGACTCGTACTGATGATAATTTGACTCCACGCGAAATTGAACAAAAAGCTGCTGAATCGGCCTATTTCTTGCGCGTACCAATTGAAATTTTTTGAAAAATAAACTAACTAAACTAAATGGTTTCTCATCAAAAAAAAAAAAGGAAAAAGCTTTGGAATCCTCTTTTTTTATAATATAAGCGGAGTCATTGTAGCCAAATCGGATCAGACATATATTATATAGAACAGCTATAAAATAAAACTGTTTTGTCCGCAAAAAAGTTTTAAACGTAGTATGGAAATCCGCATAACTTAATTCAGTACCAAAAAAAGTAAAAAATCGCCGGAATTCTTTCTCGTTTTGCCACTCTTTTTTGATCCTCACACTGTTTTTCATAATTTTTTTTTCAACTAGTCTTCGGCTCGGGGGGTTTATTTCGTCTTGAAATAGGATTGGCTAATTTGAATTAGCTCGTTCGGGTATCTATCGTAAAGGGGAAACTATTTCAAATTTAACTAATTAAGATATCTGAAAAAAAAAAGAAAGTATTTCTTTGATTCAAAATTCAAATTAGAAACGGTCTTATTCTATTTCTGTACTCTTTGTAGGGTCAGGGGCTAAACACTGAATCGGGGGGATTCAGATTTTGTAATAGAACTCACGCTTGATTGAAAGAGTAGATCACATATAATCGATGAATAGGGCGGGTTCATTAATAATTCAAAGATGAAAAAAATGTCAAAAAAGAAAGAATTGACTCCCCTTATATATCTTGCATCTATAGTATTTTTGCCCTGGTTGATCCCTCTTTTATTTCAAAAAGGTATGGAATCTTGGATTACAAATTGGTGGAATACTAGGAAATGTGAAATTTTTTTGAATCATATTCAAGAAAAGAGTATTCTAGAAAAATTCATAGAATTAAAGGAACTTTTCTTGTTGGAAGAAATGCTAAAGGACTTTTCGGAGACACATCCTCAAAAATGGAGTATAGGGATACAAAAAGAAACAATCCAATTGATCAAGATGCATAATGAGAATCGTATTCATACAATTTTACACTTCTCGACAAATCTAACCTATTTGATTATTCTAAGTGGTTATTATCTTCTGGGTAATAAAGAACTTATTCTTTTTAACTCTTGGGTTCAGGAATTCTTATATAATTTAAGTGATACAATCAAAGCTTTTTCTATTCTTTTATTAACCGATTTATGTATCGGATTCCATTCACCCCACGGTTGGGAACTTTTGCTTAGCTTTGTGTACAAAGATTTTGGGTTTGCTTATAATGATCAAATTAT